TTGTTTTTTCTAAAAAACGAAAAGGCTATAAACTATAAAGAGGACATTCTTTAACCCGAATAGATTTTGTACGTATATACTATGATATAGTATATCATAAATTTCAGAATTATATGTATGTCCTTTTTTATTAAAAAAAGATAGATCTAAAATAGATCCCTCGTTACTGCTCAGAAGAGCAGTAATAGGTAGGGATGACAGGATTTGAACCCGTGACATTTTGTACCCAAAACAAACGCGCTACCAAGCTGCGCTACATCCCTTTCAATTGGTTTACAGTGTCATTGTAGAGAATTCCTGCCTTGTTTTCCACATCCTTCTTATTTTTTATTGTTATATCAAATTAATTTCTTATTTTTTTTGTCTCATATCAGATAACAAACATATAATTAAAAATTTACTTTTTTTACGAAAATTCTATCAATTTAAATTTTACATAAAAGGCCTTTCCATTTGAAAACGGAATCTATAAGATAGTTCTAGTAGACAATATTTCAATTCTAATTTTTAAAATGGGGGGTTACGTATACAAGAACTTCTTAACTACATGTACATCTGTAGTTATATATATTACTATACTATATATATATATATAATGTAATACAATTAAAGAAGAAAGAAGGAGGATTTCAAATGCGAGATCTAAAAACATATCTTTCCGTAGCGCCGGTACTAAGTACTCTATGGTTCGTTTCATTAGCAGGTTTATTAATAGAGATTAATCGTTTATTTCCAGATGCATTAACATTTCCCTTTTTTTAATTCTAGTTATTAACATCAGAAAGGGTGAAAAAAATTAGAGATACAATCAACGATCTGGGACTAATTATCCCCCCCACCTTTTTTCTAAAAAATTCTAAAAAAAAAAATTAGAAAAAAAAAAGGTGGGGGCGAAAGGTCATAAAAGAGTGGGTTCAGGATTTATTAATAGAACGAAAAAAAGGTGTTGCTAGGGAAATAGTATCCTACGAGATACTTAAAAAAATACTGTACAAAGATTTTAAATATAGTTTTCAAAAAATCATTGTATTGCTTATTATTTTATTTTTATTTAATTACTAAATAATATTCATTGCAACAAAATATTTCCGAATTTTTTTTTAGTTAACAGCTTCTATTTTTTTGGTTCTTGTTCTTTCTGGATCCTAAAAATAAAATAGAAGATTGGGGTGAATCATAAATCCAAAGGAGGTTTCATGGCCAAGGGTAAAGATGTTCGAGTAACAATTATTTTGGAATGTACCTGTTGTGTTCGAAATGATATTAAGAAAGAATCGGCGGGAATTTCCAGATATATTACTCAAAAGAATCGGCATAACACCCCTAGTCGATTGGAATTGAGAAAATTCTGTCCCTATTGTTATAAACATACAATTCACGGGGAAATAAAGAAATAGATAAAATTGAGTGCTTGTATGTCAACTGTTATTTTAAGAACAGGAATAATGATAGTATCTATATATATATATTACATATATATAAATATAAACAAATAAATCAATAGAAATAAATCTAATCCTATATTCTTAATTCTATATAGAAACTCTATCCTATATAGAATATAAATAGAAATCGTTTTTATTTTGATCCGATCAAAATAGGATTTTAGAGATAAGGAATAAAAAAATTATGAATAAATATAAGCGACTTTTTACTAAATCCAAGCGATCTTTTCGTAGGCGTTTGCCCCCGATCCAATCGGGGGATCGAATTGATTATAGAAACATGAGTTTAATTAGTCGATTTATTAGTGAACAAGGAAAAATATTATCTAGACGGGTGAATAGAGTGACTTTAAAACAACAACGATTAATTACTATTGCTATAAAACAAGCTCGTATTTTATCTTTGTTACCTTTTCTTAATAATCAGAAACAATTTGAAAGAAGTGAGTCTACCCCTAGAACTACTAGCCTTAGAACCAGAAAAAAATAAACTTATTCTTCAATTGAATAACAATTCCAAACTGAAGGAATTAAAAAAGATATTAATATTTTGTTCGAAAAATCCAATCAAGAATAAAAATTTGATTGTTACGTCTGTGTCTGTCATAAAAAAAAATAAAAGAATCGTCGAAAATAAAAAAAAAAACTCTTTTTTTTAGCGACTATATACCCTCGTTTTTTTTATAATACTAATTTCTACTCTACCTTCCCGAGCTCATTCTCCTTAGAACTCTATTTAAAATATTTTAGTGGGTTTCCTCCAACCCCCTTATTTTTTGATCTCATTCGAAATCGTATAAAGACAACTCCTATTTAATAGAGCTATTTGTGCAAGTATTTTCCGATTAAGAAGTGATTGCTTCTTGTACAGATTGTGTATGAATCGGTTATAACTATAGAACACCCCCGTTTCGTGAATTACGGCATTTATTCGAGTGATCCATAAACGCCGAAAATCTCTTTTTCTTTTACCCCTATCCCGATGAGCCGAAACTAAAGCTCTTATTCTCTGTTGAGTCATAGTTCGTGTAAGTCGTGAATGAGCCCCTCGAAAGCTGGATGCAAATAAACGAAGTTTTGTTCTGCGCCTCCGAGCTATATATCCGCGTTTAATTCTAGTCATTGAATAAATCAAACTTTGATGAATAACTAATTCTTTTTTTAGTTATTCTTTTCCCCTTTACCAGTCTATTAATAACCACACGAATTATTCCAATGTATAAAAAAAATTCCAATGGCTTTTGCTACTCTAACCTTCCCCACCACTATTTTTTGCTAGGTATTTTCCTTTGCTTTGAAAGGAGAAATAGCCTTGATACTTAATATAAAAAATATAATAACTACAAAAACAAAAAGTAGTAAATATAAATGGATATATAGTGGGTTCCATCGTTTATATGGTTACTTCTAAAACGGTGAGGTCCTCTCTATACACCGGAGCTCCTTCTTTTAATTAATCAATACTATTGGTAACTTGTACAATTCACATTCTTTGGCTCTACCCCATGAATATTCCAGTAATAGGTCTTTCACAATGAGATCCACTTTATACAGTAACGGTATTTCATTTAAAAAATTGATTTGGTCGTTTACCCTGTTAGTCCGTTCTTTTCTTTCAAGAGTGGAATCTTTTTAATAAAAAAGTAATTTCCCCCGCTTAATGGATAACCATTTGTTATCATTGGGGGTTTTCTAAAAAAATGGAGTTGATTGGATTTGCACCAATGTAAACCATAAGTTTCAGACACAATATAAGATATGAGCGATCTAGCTTTTTTAAATAATGAATCGAGTTCCTACATTATATTTTATTCAAAGGTACTGATCCTTGATATTTAAAAAATAATTTACTTTTTGTGTCTCAGTCTACGATCTAAACGAGTCGCACATACACCCGAGTACATGTTCCTCGTCGCTGAGGGCATCCCCGAAGCGCTGGGGATTTCGTGACATTTCGGATTGGCTGTCTTGTATTTCTAATAAGTTGTTTAATGGTTGGCATACGGAATCATATAAATAATGGGCTGGTTTAGATTGTTCTAACCGGCTAATTCTGAATTACTTCTCTTCAAGATTCTCTTCAATATATTTTTTTTATATTGAAGAGAATATGAAACTACACCTTTAATCTAAAAAGATATAAAATTATAAATTGTAGATTTGGTATATTTGCATGAAATCGCTCCTATTTTTTATTGAACCGCTACAAGATCAACAATTCCATGAGCTTGGGCTTCTGTTGCTGACATAAAAACATCCCTTTCCATGTCTTCGGATACAACCCATATGGGTTTGCCCGTTCTTTGTACATAAACCCTTGTGATGGTTTCGCGAAGTTTTAGTAGTTCTTCCGCTTCCAAGATAAATTCTCCCGTTTGTGCCTCATAAAACGAACTAGCGGGTTGATGGATCATTACCCTGATGATATAATAGAAAAGGTTCTTATATTTCGCAGAACGAGGCGAGATAACCAAAAAAGCAGAGAAATTTGAAAAACCGTACAGGCTTTTTTTGTGCATTGCATACGGCTCCACAATGGAATTTACGTTTTTTTGACCTTTATTTTCGGCGAACGAAAACAAAATATAGGTTGTATTATACGCAGATCTATAAATGATCCAATTACCATCCTTCTTTTTTGTAGGAGTTAAAAAATACTATGATGGTTCCGTTGCTTTATATATCATTTTTTTTTATTCGTCTATGATTCAGCAATCCCAAAGTGTCTTTTTTAATATAAATTTTGTAAATAAGCTTCCGGTGTGAAAACAAAGTTTGTGACGCTGAGATGTGCCCGAATAGGTAAGATATCATTTGAAAAACCCCTTCCTTATCTCATACTACTCTTTCAATATATAATCTAATTTTATTTTTTTCTCCAAAATTTCATATCGAATTCGAAGTGCCATGCTATTATTACTTAACTAATTCATATTTCCGGTGGCGAAGGCATAGTATTTTTTCTCTAAAATAAAAAACTCATTGGCGCCAAGCGTGAGGGAATGCTATACGTTTGGTAATTGCCCCTCCGACTAGGATAAAGGATGCTATTGAAGCGGCCAATCCCATGCATATTGTCTGTACATCGGGTCGCACAAATTGCATAGTATCATAAATAGCCATTCCAGATATTACCCATCCGCCAGGAGAGTTTATAAACAAATAAAGATCTTTGGTATCCTTTTCTATACTGAGATATATCATAAGACTAATAAGTTGATTCGAGATTTCGGTATCAACTTCTTGGCCTAAAAAAAATAATCTTTCTCGATAAAGTCGGTTGATTAGGATAAAATTTTATTCCTTAGGAGCCGTACAGACACCTTTTGATGCATACGGTTCAATAAAAATTGTGAAAAAATCAATGTGTCGATTCCAACCCCCTTTTTTTCATAGAAGGCTTTTTTTCTAACTTTTAAGGGAAGGGCTTGCTCCCTTTTTAAAAGTAAAAGAAAAAAGACGTTTTTGACCCTTTTATTAGATATTATAATCCTATAATAAAACGATTGATTAAGCCTGTCAGACTAACTTGATTCATTGATATTTTTTTTTTCATCGAGATTCAGTTGAAATGGCGATGGTTTTTTCTTGTTCCTGAACGGGCTTCTTACTTTTTTATTCCATTTTTTAGGTTTATGCTCTACCCCGAGTAAAAGGAAAAATTTGCCCGATTTTTATTTGCACATATAGGACAAATGAACCAAATACCGCGTCTTTTTTTTTTTTACTACTCCTTTTTTTCAATTCATTTCTTTCACATGTCTTCTGTCAAATAGTCACTAAATTTTGAATTATATTTTTTGATTTGATCAACAGTTTTAGATCACCCAGTTTAAATTTTTTGTATTTTTTAATATAAATTTTTATCATAATTTTGCATATCATAACAATGTAGTAATTATAAAAATATTATATATTAATTATCAATTGGGTTTTTGCTAAACGGAGCCTGGATACTTCATTTTATTAGTCCGATCACGTAAACCATAAAAAAATTTGATAATCTAATATCAATCTAAATACTCCCTGCGTTTAATTCCACTTTATTTTTTGCGCTTCGCGTTACAAATTTTTGATAATTAAATCAATCTTTTTGGGCGAAACAGAGGATATCTCGATCGAGGGAGAAAATGGGAAAATCCCATATAGCCCAATATATCTGACAAGTCGCACTATATGTCAACCCAAGATGTATCTCCTTCTCCAGGACTTCGAAAAGGTACTTTTGGAACGCCAATAGGCATGAAATGAAAAAAAAAGAGAATGAAGTTCTCTATTTCACTTTGATGTGGAAACGTAAGACTGGGGTTTCATTTTTTAATAATATTATCCTTATTTTTCCTACTTTATTAATCATATTTAAATTAATCATATTTAAATTAATCATATTTAATACATAAGTTGAATAAGCTAAAATATAAAATAAAAGTAAAGTAAGAGAGAATGAAAAAATAAAGGAAATTTTTTACAAACGGGCTTCTGAATGATGAACAACAATAGCTATCTTGGTTCATATAAAATAGGATTCACCCCCATTGCGTATTGGTACTTATCGGATATAGAATAGATCCGCTTCCCTTTTTTTCCTATGAATCGAATTGTTCCATTATTACTAACAGAATAGAACAAATATTCAGAACAGAATAGAACAAATATTCAGAATAGAACAAATATTAATCCTTTCTCCGAAATAATTACCTAAAAAAGGGGGGTCCGTAGCATAGTTTTTTCCAATGCAATAAAGTTACATAGTGTCTATTTTTCGTTGATAAAGGGGTATTTCCATGGGTTTGCCTTGGTATCGTGTTCATACTGTTGTATTGAATGATCCCGGTCGTTTGCTTTCTGTTCATATAATGCATACCGCTCTGGTTGCTGGTTGGGCCGGTTCGATGGCTCTATATGAATTAGCTGTTTTTGATCCCTCCGACCCTGTTCTTGATCCAATGTGGAGACAAGGTATGTTCGTTATACCTTTCATGACTCGTTTAGGAATAACCAACTCATGGGGCGGTTGGAATATTACAGGAGGGACTATAACGAACCCGGGTCTTTGGAGTTACGAAGGGGTAGCCGCAGCACATATCGTGTTTTCTGGCTTATGCTTCTTGGCAGCTATTTGGCATTGGGTATATTGGGATCTAGAAATTTTTTGTGATGAACGTACAGGAAAACCTTCTTTGGATTTGCCTAAGATTTTTGGAATTCATTTATTTCTTTCAGGAGTGGCTTGCTTTGGTTTTGGCGCATTTCATGTAACAGGATTATTTGGTCCTGGAATATGGGTATCCGACCCTTATGGACTAACCGGAAAGGTCCAACCCGTAAATCCGGCGTGGGGCGTGGAGGGTTTTGACCCTTTTGTTCCGGGAGGAATAGCCTCTCATCATATTGCAGCAGGGACGTTGGGTATATTAGCGGGCTTATTCCATCTTAGTGTTCGTCCACCTCAACGTCTATACAAAGGATTACGTATGGGTAATATTGAAACCGTTCTTTCCAGTAGTATTGCTGCTGTCTTTTTTGCAGCTTTTGTTGTTGCTGGAACTATGTGGTATGGTTCTGCAACTACTCCCATCGAATTATTTGGTCCTACTCGTTATCAATGGGATCAGGGATACTTTCAACAAGAAATATATCGAAGAGTTAGTGCTGGACTAGCTGAAAATCAAAGTTTATCAGAAGCTTGGGCTAAAATTCCTGAAAAATTAGCTTTTTATGATTATATTGGTAATAATCCAGCAAAGGGGGGATTATTCCGAGCGGGTTCAATGGACAATGGGGATGGAATAGCTGTTGGATGGCTAGGACACCCCGTCTTTAGAAATAAAGAAGGGCGTGAACTTTTTGTACGCCGTATGCCTACTTTTTTTGAAACTTTTCCGGTTGTTTTGGTAGACGGAGACGGAATTGTTAGAGCCGACGTCCCATTTAGAAGGGCAGAGTCTAAATATAGTGTCGAACAAGTAGGTGTAACTGTTGAGTTTTATGGTGGTGAACTCAATGGAGTTAGTTATAGTGATCCCGCAACTGTGAAAAAATATGCTAGACGGGC